TGAAATTTTTACCCTGGGCTAAAGTGTCGGGAGATATTCGTTAATATACTTGTACTTTAAAGTTTATATTAGTTTGTTTTATATTAGTTATGTGTTTTTTTGTACCATAGTTTTTGTTCTTAGGATTGCAAGTAAAGTTTTATTCTTGCTTTTTCGTTCAGTTTATGTTTGTTCTATATGTAAGTTTTTGCGTGATTTTATTTAGGCCTAGATGGTTTTGAATATAATTTGTTTTTTCTCATTAGTTATTATTAATTAATCAAGGGTTCTTGTATTTAGTAATACATTTAGTTTCGGTTAAATTTTGTGCCAGCAGCCGCGGTTATACTTTGGAGGCTATTGAATGTGTTCGGCATAGGTAGTTTTATTATTAAATTTTTATGATTTTTTTTTATTTGTTGTTAGGTGAAATTTTTATTTTTATTAATTTTTTTTGTTGTTTTGGAGGCTATTAAATTCTTTTTATAAACTAGGATTAGATACCCTATTATTTTTGAATGTAAATTTTTGTGTCTGAGTAGTATTAGTTATGTTCTTGAAACTTAAAGAATTTGGCGGTATCTCATTCCGTCCAGAGGAATCTGTCTCGTTATCGATAGTCCACGTTGGATCTTACTTAGTTTGGTTTGGTTTGTATACCGCCGTATATTGATTATCTTTTTAGAGTTATTAATTTTCTTGTTTCTTTATTTTGATTAATTTCAGGTCAAGGTGCAGCTTGTTTCTAAGTGTATGATGGATTACATTGTTATTTGTTTTTATTGAATTGTTGATTTTGATATTAACATGAAATTGGATTTGGTTGTAATTATTTGTAGATTGTTATTTTGATAATAGGCTCTGAGATATGTACACATCGCCCGTCGCTCTCGTTTATTTGTTAATGAGATAAGTCGTAACAGAGTGGTTGTACCGGAAGGTGCGGCTGGATTGTTTATCAGATCATTTCTGTTAGTTGAGTATTCATTTACACTGAATTATTATGTCGTGCGATTCGACATGATCTGATTTTGTTTAATGTCTTGTTTTTTTTATTTGTGTTAATTTTTATTTATTGAAGAATCATTTTGGTTTTTGTATGTATTAAGATAAAATTATTTTTACGATAGTTTATTTGTACTGTGAGGGGTTTAAATCAATTAATTTATAATGCTTTTTAAAGTTAATTTTATTTGTTGTACCTTGTGTATCAGGGTTTATTGAATTATATTATTTATTTTTATTTCCCGATTTTAAAGTAGTTAATAATTTATTTTAGTTACTGTTTTATTAGTATTAATAATAGGTTATTGGTAGTGAAATTCTATTCGTCTTTAGTGGTTTCTGGTTTTTCAAGAAATGAATTTAATTCATATATCATGTTTAATTTATATAATTTTTATATTTATTTTTATTTGATATTAAGATAAAGGGGGATTAGCTCCTTTTTTTATTTTTATAATTTTATAGGTGATGTAGTTTTGTGGATTTTATAGTGATTTTCAATTGGATTATGTTAAAATTTTATTTGGTTTATTTTATATTTTTTAAAATTTAATTTGTTTATTGGAATGTTTTTTATATTTTTATATAATTAGTAATTATTGTATAATTAGTAAATTTATTTATGTATTTTGTGTTTTTGGTGTTAATTTCTTTTTAGGAATTCGGCAAATATTGTGTCCGCCTGTTTAACAAAAACATCTTTTCTTGTTAGTTTTTGAAGTATAGCCTGCCCACTGACTATGAGTTGAAGGGCCGCGGTATTTTGACCGTGCAAAGGTAGCATAATCATTAGTTCTTTAATTGTGATCTGGTATGAATGGCTTGACGAGACATAAGCTGTCTTAGAAGTATTGTTTAATTGAATTTAGTGTTTGAGTTAAAATACTTAAATGTTTTTGTGGGACGAGAAGACCCTATAGAGTTTAACATTGTTTTATTTTACTGTTGTTTGTATTATTTGTTTTAATTAGGTAATGTTTTGTTGGGGTGATGAGAGAAATAATTTAACTTCTCTTTATTTTTTTATATTTATTTATATGTTATTGATCCATTTATTTTGATTATAAGATTAAATTACCTTAGGGATAACAGCGTTATCTCCCTTGAGAGTTCTTATTGGCAGGGGGGTTTGCGACCTCGATGTTGGATTAAGATGAATTTTCGGTGCAGAAGCTGAATTTAATTAGGTCTGTTCGACCTTTAAAATCTTACATGATCTGAGTTCAGACCGGCGTGAGCCAGGTTGGTTTCTATCTACTTATTTTTAGTTATATCTTAGTACGAGAGGACCGGATATTTGAAATAATTTTAGTTAAGTGATTATTATTAATTTTACTATTTTGGCAGATAAGTGCATTGGATTTAGAATCTATTAATGTAAATTTTTATTTACAGGTAGTATTATGTTTGGTTATTTTTTTTTGGTTGTTGTTTTTTTATTGTTAATAATTTTTGTTATGGTTGGTGTTGCATTTCTTACTTTAATAGAACGTAGGGTTTTAGGTTATGTACATATTCGTAAGGGTCCTAATAAGGTGGGATTTGTAGGTCTTTTTCAACCATTTAGTGATGCTATTAAGTTGTTTTCGAGGGAGCAGTATTTTCCTTTGGTTTCTAATTATTTAATTTATTATTTTTCTCCTATTTTTGGTTTTTTTCTTTCTTTGTTGGTTTGATTGTTAGTTCCTTATTTGAGTGGGTTTATCTCTTTTGATTTAGGCTTGTTGTTTTTTTTAGCTTGTACAAGACTTGGTGTTTATACAGTAATGATTGCTGGTTGGTCTTCTAATTCTGGTTATTCTTTATTGGGAGGTCTTCGTGCTTTAGCACAAACTATTTCTTATGAAGTAAGATTGGCTTTTATTTTACTTTCTTTTGTTGTTTTAATTGGAGGTTATAATTTGGTTTATTTTAATTTCTTTCAAGTTTATTTTTGAATAATTTATATTTCTTTTCCATTAGCATTTATTTGATTTATTTCTTGTTTGGCTGAAACTAATCGGACTCCTTTTGATTTCGCCGAGGGGGAGTCTGAACTTGTGTCTGGGTTTAATGTTGAATATGGTGGAGGGGGATTTGCATTAATTTTTTTGGCTGAGTATGCAAGAATTCTTTTTATGAGATTATTATTTTGTATCATTTTTTTGGGTAGTGATGTATATTCTTTTTTATTTTATATTAGGGTTGTTTTTATTTCTTTTGTTTTTATTTGGGTTCGCGGTACAGTACCTCGATTTCGTTATGATAAGTTGATGTATTTGGCTTGAAAAAGATTTTTACCTCTTTCGTTGAATTATCTTTTGTTTTTTATTGGCATTAAGTGTTTTATTTTCTCTTTATTTTAGTGTATTAATTTAAGTAGATTAAGTTAATAGAAGATTTAAACTTCTTTCATAATGTTTTCAAGACATTAGGCTTTGTCTATAGCTTTTTAACTTTAGTTAGTTATTTTATCCCATAAATTTGTTGATATTGGGTTTAGTATATAATATATAAAGTATATTGTTGTTAAGATTTGTCCTGTTAGTACGTAGGGTTCTTCTACTGGTCGTGCTCCAATTCAGGTTAGTAAGATTACTGTATTTGTTATTGTTCAAAATATGATTTGATTGATGGGATAAAATTGGGTTCCTCGGAACTTTGATTTATTAGTTGGTATAATAAATAAGATTGCAATTGATATTGCAAGGGCAATTACTCCTCCAAGTTTATTTGGAATTGATCGTAGGATTGCATATGCAAATAAAAAATATCATTCAGGTTGAATGTGTACGGGTGTTACTAATGGATTAGCAGGGGTGAAGTTGTCTGGATCTCTAAGGATATATGGTTCTTTTAAGGTTAAAATTGTTAGTAGTATAAAGGTGATTGCGAATCCTAAAATGTCCTTTACTGAGAAATATGGATGAAATGGGATTTTATCTGTATTTTTATTTAGGCCTAATGGGTTGTTAGATCCTGTTTGGTGTAGGAATAATAAGTGAATTATTACTATTGCTGCAATTACGAATGGTATGAGAAAGTGTAATGCGAAGAATCGTGTTAGGGTGGCGTTATCTACTGCAAATCCCCCTCATACTCATTGAACAACTTCATTTCCTACATATGGGATTGCTGATAAGAGGTTTGTAATCACTGTTGCTCCTCAAAATGATATTTGTCCTCATGGTAGTACGTATCCTATAAATGCTGTTGCTATAGTTAAAAATAGGATTAGAACTCCTACAGATCATGTATGTATAAAGTTGTAAGAGCCATAATATATATTTCGTCCAGTGTGTAGGTAAATACAAACAAAAAATAATGAAGCTCCATTTGCATGAAGTGTTCGTAGTAGTCAACCATAATTTACGTCTCGACAAATGTGACTTACTCTATTAAATGCAAATTCAATATTTGGGCAGTAGTGTATAGCTAGGAATAACCCTGTAATAATTTGTATAATTAGACAGACTCCTAATAATGATCCAAAGTTTCATCATCCTCTAATTGTGGATGGTGTAGGTAAATCTACTAATGCATCATTTGCAATTTTGAATAATGGGTGCTTGTTTCGTATGGGTTTATTCATTATTTTGTTTGTCGTAGTGGGCCTTTGTTTACGTTGATGATATTTACAACTACAATAAGGGTTAGTAGTATATATAATACTAGTAAGGTAGTTATGGTTCCTATTATTTGGTTATATATAACTGTTGTTGTGGTTGTGATATCATTTTCTATTATTGTACTGTGAATGTTTATTTCTTTATTGTTTGTTATGGTTGGTATTGTGTATATTATAATGGGTAGTAATATAATTCTAGTTAATAGTATTTTGTTTGATGGTGAAAATATTTCGTTTGAGGCTAATCTTGTTATATATATAAATAGAACTAGTATACCTCCAATTATAATTATGAATAGGATATAGGAGAATCAAAATCTTATGTATATTGTTCCTCTAATTAAACATACTAATGTGGTTTGTAAAAGTAGTATTAGTCCTATTGCTATAGGATGGTTTATTTGTGTAAATATAAGTCTGATTAAGGTTCTTATGGATATAAGTATTTTTATTATATCAGAGGGTATTTTATTTAAAATATTAGTTTTGGGGATTAATGAAATGGTGTTATACCTTTCCTCTGAAGTTTTAAAAGGTTCCCCTTATTTTTGATTTACAAGACCAATATTTTTATTAAATTATTAAAACTATTTAATGCCGATATGATTATATTTTTTTATTATTTATTTTTGTGGTGTTTGGGCTTTTTCTTCTAGTCGAAAACATCTTCTTATTACTTTATTAAGATTGGAGTTTGTTGTATTAGTACTTTATTTTTCTATATATTTTTATTTATGTAGTTTTAATTATAGATTATTTTTTGTTGTTTATTTTTTGGTTTTTTCTGTTTGTGAAGGTTCGTTGGGTTTATCTATTTTAGTTTCTATAATTCGTAGACATGGTAATGATTATTTTCAATCATATAGAGTTCTTCAATGTTAAAATTTCTTTTTTTTTTATTGTTTTTGACCCCTTTATGTCTATATTCTGGTTTTTGGTGATTAATTTGTTCTTTATTATTTTTTATTTCTTTTATTTACTTTTTTTATGTTCCTTATTTTTTTTGTTGAGGTGGATTAGGTTATATTTTTGGTTGTGATTTAATTTCTTATGGTCTAGTACTTCTTAGTTTATGAATTTGTGTTCTTATAATTTTGGCTAGAGAATCTACATTTCGTCTTAGTTATTTTTCTGGGTTTTTTCTGTTTATTGTTATTATACTTCTTGTTATGTTGTATTGTACATTTAGAAGAATTGGTTTAATTTCTTTTTATGTTTTTTTTGAAAGAAGTTTAATTCCTACTTTGTTTTTAATTTTAGGTTGAGGGTATCAACCTGAGCGTGTTCAGGCTGGTATTTATTTGTTGTTTTACACTTTATTGGCGTCTCTTCCTTTATTGGTTGGTATTTTGTTTATTTACAGTTCTTTAAATTCTTTATGTTTTTTTTTATTGTGTGGTAGAAATTATTTGGTTGGTGAATTATTTTATGTTTGTATAATCTTTGCCTTTTTAGTTAAAATGCCTATATTTATAGTTCATTTGTGACTTCCTAAGGCTCATGTTGAAGCCCCTGTTTCTGGGTCAATGATTTTGGCTGGTGTTTTATTGAAGTTAGGGGGTTACGGATTGCTTCGTGTGTTTCCTGTTTTATTTAAATTTGGGTTTGGGTTTAGTTTTTTTTGGATTTCTTTGAGATTAGTTGGTGGAGTTTTTGTTAGCTTATTTTGTATACGACAGACTGATTTAAAGTCATTAATTGCTTATTCTTCTGTCGCTCATATAAGAATAGTAATTGGTGGTATTATAACTTTGAGATATTGGGGGGTATGTAGATCTTTTGCTTTAATAATTGCTCATGGATTGTGTTCTTCTGGTCTTTTTTGTCTTTCTAATATTTCTTATGAGCGTTTTGGTAGTCGGAGTCTTTTGATTAATAAGGGTTTAATTAATTTAATGCCTAGAATGACTATATGGTGATTTTTATTAAGATCTTGTAATATGGCTGCTCCACCTTCTCTAAATCTTCTTGGTGAGATTGGTTTATTGAGTAGTTTGGTTTCTTGGTCTTGAATTTTAATATTTATTTTGATTTTTTTATCATTTTTTAGTGCTGCTTATACTCTTTATTTATATTCATATAGTCAGCATGGTTCTATTTATTCTGGCCTTTATTCTTGCTCTTTAGGGTATGTTCGTGAATTTTTATTGTTATTTTTACATTGGTTTCCGTTGAATTTAATTATTTTGAAGGTGGATGTTACTGTTTTTTGGATTTAAATATCTAAATAGTTTAATAAAAATATTGGTTTGTGGTACCAGTGATATAATTTTTTATTTTAGATTTATGTTTATTTCTATTTGCTTAGTTAGTTTTGTTTTTTTATTTATTTTAGGTTGGTTTTGTTGTTTTTTGGGAGCATATTTTATTATAAATGATTTGGTTTATTTTGTTGATTGGAATATTATTACATTGAATGGTAGATCTGTAATTATAACTCTTTTATTTGATTGAATGTCTTTACTGTTTATGGGGTTTGTATTTATTATTTCTTCTTTGGTTATTTTATATAGAGAAGATTACATGTTTGGAGATATAAATATTGTTCGGTTTATTGTATTAGTTTTAATATTTGTTGTTTCTATAATGTTTTTAATTGTTAGCCCTAATGTAATTAGTATTTTGTTAGGTTGGGATGGTTTAGGATTAGTTTCTTATTTGTTGGTAATTTATTATCAGAATATAAAGTCTTATGGTGCTGGTATATTAACTGTATTGTCTAATCGAATTGGGGATGTTGCTTTATTGATAGTTATTGCTTGGATAATTAATTTTGGTAGTTGAAGTTTTATTTATTATTTGGATTTTATATTTAATTCTTTTGAAATGGAATTAATTTCTGTTCTTGTGGTTTTGGCTGCTATAACTAAAAGTGCTCAGATTCCATTTTCTTCATGGCTGCCAGCAGCCATGGCTGCTCCTACTCCTGTTTCAGCTTTAGTTCACTCATCTACCTTAGTTACAGCGGGAGTATATTTGTTAATTCGGTTTAGCCCTTCATTTAATTGTTGATTAAATATAATTTTGTTAATAATTTCTGGTTTAACTATATTTATAGCTGGTCTTGGGGCTAATTTTGAGTTTGATTTAAGGAAAATTATTGCTTTGTCTACCTTGAGTCAGTTAGGTCTTATAATTATAACTATTTCTGTTGGTCTTTCAGGTTTGGCTTTTTTTCATTTATTAACTCATGCATTATTTAAGGCTTTATTATTTATATGTGCAGGGGGAGTGATTCATTCTATAGGGGATTCTCAAGATATTCGGTTTATGGGGGGTTTGTCTGTTTATATGCCTTTTACTTCTGTTAGATTGATGGTTTCTAATTTTGCTCTTTGTGGGATGCCATTTTTGGCTGGATTTTATTCTAGGGATTTTATTTTGGAGATATTTTCAACCAGATATGTAAATGTTTTTGGCTTCATCTTATTATTTATGTCTACGGGTTTGACGGTGTGTTATTCATTCCGATTATTTTATTTTGTTTTATGTGGTGATTTTAATTTTACTTCTTCTTGTTCTATAATTGAAACTAATTACAATATAATATATGGTATAATTGGTTTGTTGATTATGTCTATTTTTGGGGGTGGGGCTCTTATATGATTAATTTGTCCGACACCTTCTATGATTTGCTTACCTTATTATTTGAAGTTTCTTACTTTATTTGTTGTTTTTTTAGGAGGTTGAATTGGTTATGAGATAGCTAAGTTTTCTTTAGGAGATAATTTATTTTCTATTTATTTATATGATCTAGTTTCTTTTTCTGGTTCTATGTGGTTTATACCTTTTTTTTCTACATATGGTGTTTCTTTTGGACCTTTAGAATTTGGTTATAAGGCAACCAGGGTGTTTGATTCAGGTTGAATGGAATATTTTGGAGGTCAAGGTTTATATTATGTTCTTTTTAGTTTTGGTAAGATTAACCAGTGGTTTCAATATAATAATTTAAAAATATTTTTAGGGTTTTTTGTTATGTGGGTTGTTATTTTATTATTTATTCTTATTTATTACTTAAATAGCTTATATTTAGAGCACAACACTGAAGATGTTGATGAGGTATTTTTACCTTTGAGTATTTATAAAAGGTGTCCTTTGTTTTTACAGTGAAAATGTAATGTTTTTCTAAACTATATAAATAGAGATGTAAACGGATTTTAACCGCTATAGTGATAAGTTAGCAGCATTCACTTTTAACATCTCCTTAACTGGAATAATTATTCAATTGTATTATTAACAATAATATACCTCTTTTTGGTTTCAGTTAAATGAAAGTGTGGATAATTATATTATCTAAGATCAGGTCGAAACTGATTGCAATATTTGCTTCACGCTTATGATGAGGCTAACTACTTGGATAGTACTTTTTGAATGCAACTCAAATGTTATTATTAACTATAGTCCCTTAATTAGTTCACTCTAAGGATCCTTGATTTCATTCGTGGTAAAGTCCAATAATTAGGATTAGTAGGAATAGAGATCTAATGATTATTCATGCTTTAATATTTGATATTATTATAGTAATTGGTATAGGTAATAGTAGGGCAATTTCTACATCAAAGATTATGAAAATTACTGCAATTAAAAAGAATCGTGATGAGAAAGGTAGTCGTGCTGAGTTTTTTGGATCAAACCCACATTCAAAGGGTGAACTTTTTTCTCGGTCTTCATTATTTTTTTTTGAAATTAGTGTTGTTAAAATTATAATGGCTGTTGATAATAGTATAGCTACTATTGATGTTGTTATAATTATTATTATTATTTATCTTGCTTTCACAAATTTCTTGATTGGAAGTCAAGTATACTTTCTTGTATTAGATAAATATTATTTTATCTTCCTCATCAGTAAATCGAAATATATAAGAATAATCATACTACGTCTACAAAATGTCAATATCATGCTGCTGCTTCAAATCCAAAATGATGATTTGATGAGAAGTGAAGTGTCGTTTGTCGTAGTAAACAGGTTGTTAAGAAAGTTGTTCCAATAATTACGTGTAATCCATGAAATCCTGTTGCGACGAAGAATGTTGATCCATAGGCTGAATCTGCGATTGTAAATGGGGCTTCAAAATATTCGTATGCCTGTAAGGCAGTGAAGTATAAACCTAATAGAACTGTGAAGAATAACCCTTGTGTTGCTTGTGTAGCATTATTTTCTAGAAGTCCATGGTGGGCTCATGTTACTGTTACTCCTGATGCTAATAAAATTGCTGTATTTAATAGTGGTACTTGTAAAGGGTTGAATGGTTGAATTCCTGTTGGAGGTCAAGTTGATCCTAGTTCAATTGTTGGAGATAAGCTGGAATGAAAGAATGCCCAAAAAAATGATACGAAGAATAGAACTTCTGATACAATAAATAAGATTATCCCTCAACGTAATCCTTTTGTTACGATTTTTGTGTGAAGTCCTTGATAGGTTCCTTCTCGAGTTACATCTCGTCATCATTGAATTATCGTTAGTAGCGTGATGATACCACCAATTAATAATAAACTATCATCATATTGATGGAATCATTTAATTATTCCTATTAATGTAACTATTGCTCCAATAGCGCCTGTTAGTGGTCAAGGTCTCTTGTTTACTATGTGGAATGAATGATTTTCATGTATTGACATTAATTTACTTCTCTAGAATATAATGTTCTTAGGATTGCAAATACATATGATTGGATAATGGCTACTGCTCTTTCAAGAATTAATAGTAAGATTTGTGCAATAATTAAAACTGTTAGTAATGTATGTCTTATTGATGGTCCATTATTTCCTAATAATGTTAATAATAAATGTCCTGCAATTATATTAGCAGTTAAACGAACTGCTAAGGTTCCTGGTCGAATTAGGTTTCTAATTGTTTCAATAATAACTATAAATGGTATTAACATAGTAGGAGTACCTTGGGGTACTAAGTGTTCGAATATATGATTTGTATTTTTAATTCAACCAAATAATATAAATCTTAGTCATAAAGGTAACGCTAGGGTTAAAGTAAGTGTTAAATGTCTTGTTCTTGTAAAGATATATGGGAATAGTCCTAGGAAATTGTTTGTTAAAATTATTAGAAAAAGTGATGTTAGAATAAATGAGTTTCCTTTATTTTCGTTTCCTTTTCTTAAAATTGTTTTTATTTCTTGATGTAACTTATTTATAAGTAATCTTACTATTACAGTATTTCGTGATGGAATTAGTCAAATACTCGTCGGGATTAACATAAGTCCAATAGCTGTTCTTGTTCAATTTAATGATAAGTTATTGATTTCTGTTGTTGGATCAAAAATTGAGAATAAATTTGTTATCATTTTCAGTTTGTTTTGTTAATGTTAATTACTTTTTTTTCTTGTTGTTTATTATTTGGCGATTGAATAAAGTAATTTATAATATTAAATATTAAAAATGTTGCTAAGAATATAAAATATAGTATTGTTCATTCTATTGGTATTATTTGAGGAATAAAAGGATATCTTTTATTGATTATTTTAGTTTGACATTCTAATGTTATAAATTAACTAATCCTTTATCATCAGAGGTATTTGCTAGGTTACCATAGGCTGGTTTAAGAGACCATTACTTGCTTTCAGTCATCTGATGATTCTCTTATCTTTGATACTCAGTTAATAAATTGATTTGTTGAAACTCTTTCAATAACGATTGGTATAAATCTATGATTTGCTCCACAGATTTCTGAGCATTGACCATATAGAAGACCAGATCGATTGATTGAAAATCTTACTTGATTTAGTCGTCCTGGTGTAGCATCTGTTTTAACTCCAAGACTTGGGATTGTTCATGAGTGTAGTACATCCGCTGCTGTTACAATTAGCCGAATAGGGGAATTTATTGGTAATACGATTCGGTTGTCGGTATCTAATAATCGGAATGAATTGTTTTGTAGATCTTCTTGTTGTACTATATATGAATCGAATTCGAGTTTTGTGAAGTCTGAATATTCATAACTTCAGTATCATTGGTGACCCACAGTTTTTAGTGTTATTACTGGGTTATGAATTTCATCTATTAAATAGAGTAGTCGTAGAGATGGGATTGCAATGAATACTAAGATGATTGCAGGAGCAATTGTTCAAAGGGTTTCAATTATTTGTCCTTCTAGTATTAGGCGTCTAGTTTGTTTATTTTGGATAATTATAATTATTGTGTAAAATACTGTTGTAATAATTATTAACATAATTATTAATACATGATCATGAAAGAAGATTAATTGTTCTATTACTGGTGAAGCTCTATCTTGTAACGTTAAATTTAATCATGTTGCCATACTTTCTAATGAAAGTTTAAACTTTATTTATGGAGCTTAAATCCACCGCACTTATCTGCCACATTAGATTTAATGGTTAGTTAGTGAGATAGTTGGTAATTCTGAGTATCTATGTTCTGCTGGTGGAAAATTTTGTAGCCATTCTACTGAGTTTCTTGTATGAGTAGGAAATAAGATTGATCGGTTTGAACTAATTCTTTCTCATATAATAAATAGGAATATTATTACACTTACAAACGAAATTGTTGATCCTATTGATGAAATGATATTTCATGTGGTATAGGCATCTGGATAGTCTGAGTATCGTCGTGGTATTCCAGCTAGGCCTAAAAAATGTTGTGGGAAGAAGGTTAAATTAACTCCTACAAATATTACAGCAAATTGTGCTTTTAGTCATTTTGGATTTATAGTTAATCCTGTAAATAGGGGAAATCATTGTACAAATCCTCCTATAATTGCAAATACTGCTCCTATAGATAATACGTAATGGAAATGGGCTACTACATAATAAGTGTCATGTAGAATAATATCAATTGATGAATTTGCTAATACTACTCCAGTTAAACCTCCTATTGTAAATAGGAATACAAATCCTAATGCTCATAAGCAGGCTGCACTATAAGTTATTCGTGTTCCGTATATAGTTGCAAGTCAGCTGAAAATTTTAATTCCTGTTGGAACGGCAATGATTATTGTTGCTGATGTAAAATATGCTCGTGTATCTACATCTATTCCTACTGTAAATATATGGTGTGCTCATACTACAAATCCTAGTAATCCAATGGCTAATATAGCAAAGATTATACCTAGGTTTCCAAATGCTTCCTTTTTTCCTCTTTCATGGCAAATGATGTGGGAAACTATACCGAATCCTGGTAAAATAAGAATATAAACTTCAGGGTGCCCAAAGAATCAAAATAGGTGTTGATATAAAATTGGATCTCCTCCCCCTGCAGGGTCAAAGAATGATGTATTTAAGTTTCGGTCTGTCAATAATATTGTGATGGCTCCTGCTAGAACTGGTAGTGATAAAAGTAATAGTAAGGCAGTGATGGCAATAGATCATACAAATAGTGGGATTCGTTCAGGTTTTATACTTTTTGGTTTCATATTAATAGTTGTTGTGATAAAATTAACTGCCCCTAGGATTGAAGATACTCCGGCTAAGTGTAGGGAGAAAATAGCTAGATCTACAGAAGCTCCCGCATGTGCAATACCTCTTGCAAGAGGGGGATAAACAGTTCATCCTGTTCCTACACCACTTTCTACTGTACTACTGGTAAGAAGAAGAGTTAAGGAAGGGGGTAGTAGTCAGAATCTTATGTTGTTTATTCGAGGGAATGCTATATCTGGTGCTCCTAATATTAGTGGTACTAATCAATTACCGAATCCACCAATTAGAATTGGTATAACTATGAAAAAGATTATAACGAAGGCATGTGCTGTGACAATCACATTATAAATTTGGTCATCTCCGATTAAGGATCCTGGTTGTCCTAGTTCTGTTCGAATAAGTATTCTTAGAGAAGTTCCGACTATACCTGATCAGGCTCCGAATACGAAGTATAATGTTCCAATGTCTTTGTGATTAGTTGAGAAAAATCATCGGGTGAAAATTAGTGGTAATGGCTGAGACAAATAAGTAGGCGATAGGCTGTAAATCTATTTAGGGGTATTGTACGTTACTCTTCCACTATTTTAGGCCTTGTATTCATTTTGTGATTATAGAATGCAATTCTATAGGGGTGAGAAAAACAGAGCTCATCAAGGCCTAAAGGAAATCCCTTATTTATAGCTTTGAAGGTTATTAGTTTAATTAACTTAAGGCCTTAATTTAGTTGATATTGGTAATGATTGTACAAATAACTAATCCAGTTAATGAGATGGAGGATAGAGTTAAGGCTATAAAGTTTTTTATTGTGTTGGATTTTTGTGATTTTAAATTTCATTTAGGCTCATCGTTCAGGATTAAAAATCTTGAATAGGAAATTTTTAGGTAATAGTATAGGGTAATTAAGGATATTACTACTATAATTGTTGCTAATGGAGCCATATTGTTTATGATTATAGCTTGAATCACGATTCATTTTGGTATGAATCCTAAGAATGGAGGCAAGCCCCCTAATGATAGTAAAGATGTGAATATTATAAACTTTATTAACATGGCTTCTTTATTTGTCATTATGGTTTGGTTAATAAAAGATACCCCTGATAGTTTAATAGCTGATACTACTGTCAGTGCTAATATTGAATAAATTGTAAAATATGCTATTCATAAGTTTTCTCTTGTATTTAATGCAGCTAGTATTCACCCGGTGTGATTAATGGATGAATATGTTAAAATCTTTCGTATGGAGGTTTGATTTAAACCTCCGATTGATCCTACGATTGTGGATATTAAAATAATTCTTAATGTGAAGATATTAATTTCAATTAAATATGATATTAATATTAATGGTGCTGCTTTTTGCACTGTTATTAACAATGCACAGTTTTCTCATCTTAACCCTTCTATTACTCCTGGGAATCATCAGTGGAGAGGTGCTGCTCCACTTTTTAATAGGAGAGGGGTGCAAATGATTATTGGGGTATACTGGTTTCTTTCAAAAGAAAATAAATCTTCTGTTAAGGTTTTTATTACTACTAGAAATAGTAGGGTTGCAGAAGCAAGGACTTGTACAATGAAGTACTTCAATGAAGCTTCTGTATTATACATATTTTTGACGTTGGACATTAAAGGGACAAATGATATTAGATTGATTTCTAGGCCTATTCATGCTCCGAGTCATGAATTGGAAGATACAGATACTAATACACCTCTTACTAAAGTAATTAGTAAAAGGATTTTTGTTGAGTTATTGGGCATTAGAGAAGAGAGTGTTAAACTCTATTTATGGGGTATGAACCCATTAGCTTATATTAGCTTACTTTTCTACATTGAAATTTATTTGTTATATCTTGGTGTATGGTGCACGGTAGCTTTTGATGCTTGAAGGTAATAGTTTGATTCTGTTAGATGTAATGAAGGTAGGTTTAACTACATGTTTTATCCTATCACGATAGTCCTTTAGTTCAGGCTCATCATT